CTAGGTACTATTGCATGTAACGTAGGCTTAGCGGTTCTAGAACCATCAATGATTGGTGAACCGGCAGATCCATTTGCAACCCCCTTGGAAATATTACCTGAATGGTATTTCTTTCCCGTATTTCAAATACTTCGTACAGTGCCCAATAAATTATTGGGTGTTCTTTTAATGGTTTCAGTACCTGCGGGATTATTAACAGTACCCTTTTTAGAGAATGTTAATAAATTCCAAAATCCATTTCGCCGTCCAGTAGCGACAACTGTCTTTTTGATTGGTACTGCAGTCGCCCTTTGGTTGGGTATTGGTGCAACATTACCTATTGATAAATCCCTAACTTTAGGTCTTTTTTAATTTGATTCAATTGTGAAATAACACGATGTGTGTATCTAGGGAATAGTCGCTTCAAGGCGAATTCGCCCTAGATACATCTATTCAATAAAATTCTCAATTTCTTTCGAATATCTGAATTGTGCTACAGATTCAAATCTTATATCTTAATTAAATACAATAGATTTAAAACTTCTTTTTTGGTAACTCAATTGCGAAATTTTTTTCTAGAATGCCCAATATCTCTTTTACATCTTCTAGGCAAAAATGTTCAATTTTCATAAGATCTTCTTGACTGTTATTCAAAAGGTCCGATAATGTATCTATATTGGACCTTTTGAGGCAATTATAAACTCTGGGAGACAATTCGGATTGATCAATAAAAATCGACTTCAACGCTATTTTTTTTTTGTTTTTTCTGACTTTATCCAATTTCTCGTGCAAAGTAAAAGGGGATAAAGGACCCCCGTGTTGATTGTCCTCTAGAGGTAAGTTTTCTTCTTCCTTATATAAAAAGGGAATAAATAAATCAATCAAATTACGGGAGGCTTCATGAAGTGCTTCTTTCGGAGTTAAACTCCCATTTGTCCATATTTCGAGAAATAGTATCTCTTGTTTTTCATTCCCGTTTTCATAGGAATGAATACTATGATTTACGTTTCGAACAGGCATGAATACAGCATCTATAGGATAACTTCCATCTTGAAAGTTATGTGGCATTTTTATAAGATATCCGCGATTTCTCTCGATTTCTAATCCAATACACAAATTAATTGGTTCTGCCAAGCTAGCTATATGTTGTGTATTGTCGACGATTTCTACATAAGGCGGTAAGATGATATCTTGAGCAGTTACATATCCAGGACCCCTGACACAAATAGACGCGTCACAAGTCCCATATAGATTACTTCTCAATACAATTTCTTTCAAATTCATTATAATTTCGTGGACCGATTCTTGAATACCCGTTATAGTAGAATATTCGTGGGGGACATTCTCAGATTTTACACGTGTGATACATGTTCCTTCTATTTCTCCAAGCAAAGATCTTCGCATCGCAATGCCTATTGTGTCGGCTTGTCCTTTCATAAGTGGAGACAGAATAAAGCGCCCATAATAAAGACGTTTACTGTCTGTTCTTGATTCAACACACTTCCACTGTAGTGTCCGAGTAGATACTGTTACTTTCTCTCGAACCATAGTAATAATTTTTTATTTGACTGAATTATTTATTTCTCTTGTTTCTCTTGAAATTTCGTAACTCTTCATTTCTACACACGTCTTTTTTTTGGAGGTCTACAGCCATTATGTGGCATGGGGGTGACATCCCGTACAAAAGTTAATAGTATGCCACTTCTACGAATAGCTCGTAATGCGGCGTCTCTTCCGAGACCGGGACCCTTTATCATGACTTCTGCTCTTTGCATACCTTGATCTACTACTGTACGAATAGCATTTGCTGCTGCAGTTTGGGCGGCAAAGGGCGTCCCTCTTCTCGTACCCTTGAATCCACAAGTACCGGCCGAGGACCAGGAAACCACTCGACCTCGTACATCTGTAACCGTGACAATAGTATTATTGAAACTTGCTTGAACATGAATAACTCCCTTTGGTATTCTACGTGCACTTTTACGTGAACCAATACGTACATTTCTACGTGAACCAGCTCTCGGTATAGCTTTTGCCATATTGTATCATCTCATAAATATGAGTCAGAAATGTATGGATATATCCATTTCAGGTCAAAACAGATTCTTTATTTGTACGTTGAGACCTCTAGTGAGTCTGATTATCCTTGTCTTTGTTTATGTCTCGGGTTGGAACAAATTACTCTAATGCGCCCTCGTCTACGGATTAGTCGACATTTTTCACAAATTTTACGAACGGAAGCTCTTATTTTCATATTTGTCATTCCTTATCTTTTTTCTGAATCTATTTCTTGGTAGAAAATAAGTTTCTTGAAATTTTTCATCTCGAATCATATTGAATAAAAACCACCTAATCTTTCGAATCCTTGTTTCGGAGTCGATAGATTATACGCCCTCTGGTTGAATCATAACGACTTACTTCAATTTTGACTTTATCTCCCGGCAGTATCCGTATAAAACTACGTCGGATCTTTCCTGAAACATAACCTATAATCAGATCTCCATTATCTAAGCGAACCCGGAACATGCCGTTGGGAAGCGATTCAGTAATTAAACCCTCATGAATCCATTTTTGTTCTTTCATTCCAGGTAAAGCCCCCTTGAAGTATCAACTAATGTAGGAGAAACAATATTAGACAACTCGCCCCCTTTTTTTTTTACAAATAGAAAGAGGTTTTGGATTCCATTTGGATATTAAAAGGATTACCATATATAACACAAAATTTCTCCGCCGATTCCTTCTAGTCGAGCCTCCCGGTCTGTCATTATACCTCGAGAAGTAGAAAGAATTACAATCCCCATCCCGCCTAAAATTCTAGGAATTCGTTGAGAGTTAGAATAGATTCGTAGACCGGGTCGACTGATCCGTTTTAAATTTAGAAAATTTCTATAGGGATGGGGTCTTTTCCTATTCCTTCTATGTCGCAGGGTTAAAACCAAAAAATTTTTGTTTTTTTCTCGATGTTTTCTGACGTTTTCGATAAAACCTTCTCGGAAAAGTATTTTAACAAGATTTTCGGTAATATTAGTAGATGCTATGCGAACAACTCTTTTTCTATCCATATCAGCATTTCGTATGGAGGTTATTATCTCAGCAATAGTGTCTCTACCCATGATGAACTAAAATTTTTGGTGCCTCAAAATTGGATATAATTAACATGTTTTTCTTTTTTTTTTTTTTTATGAATATGAATTTTTCAAGGTATATGCGTGAGACACAATCTACGAATTAATCTATTTCTTTCAAATAAAATACCCCAAAGATATCAGAATCTGATTTTATTTTATAATACCTCGGGAGCTAATGAAACTATTTTAGTAAAATTAAATTGTCTCAATTCGCGGGGGATTGCACCAAAAATTCGAGTTCCTTTTGGATTTCCTTCTGGATCAATTACAACTGCAGCATTGTCATCATATCGTATTATCATACCGCTGTCACGTTTAAGTTCTTTACAGGTACGAACAATTACAGCTCTGACTACTTCTGATTTTTCTAGGGGCATGTTTGGTACTGCTTCTTTGATCACAGCAACAATAACGTCACCAATATGAGCATATCGACGATTACTAGCTCCTATGATTCGAATACACATCAATTTTCGAGCCCCGCTGTTATCCGCTACATTTAAATGGGTCTGAGGTTGAATCATATGAATTTTTGAGTCTATTCTTCCAATGCAAAAGATGAATAAAATAAAAGAAATATTTTTTGTCCAAAAAAAGAAACCCGCGGTTTTCTGTTATCCCCAAGACTCATTTCTATCGGTTTTACATTTTTATCCCGAAATAATAAATTGAGTTCGTATAGGCATTTTGGATGCTGCTATTAAAATAGCCCTTTTAGCTATATTTTCAGTTACTCCACCCATTTCGTATAGTATTCTCCCCGGTTTAACAACAGCTACCCAATATTCAGGGGATCCTTTCCCCGAACCCATACGTGTTTCCGCAGGTCTTACTGTAACTGGTTTGTCTGGAAATATACGGACCCATATTTTTCCACCACGGCGTGCATTTCGTGTCATTGCCCGTCGACCCGCTTCGATTTGTCTAGATGTGATCCACGCGGGTTCAAGTGCCTGAAGAGCATATTTACCGAAACAAATATGATTACCTCGATAAGATATTCCCTTCATTCGTCCTCTATGTTGTTTACGGAATCTAGTTCTTTTGGGGTTATAGTTGATGGTTGTTTCGGAATTCCATCTCTACTACAGAACTGGACGTGAGAGTTTCGTCTCATCCAGCTCCTCGCAAATAAAAGGATTCAAAATTGAATTTCAATTAATTTGAATAGATATTTTTATAAAATTTTTTGTAGCGTCCTAAATAAATCTTTATTTTCTGCGGGCGAATGTTTACTCTTGCAACTTCTATTTCAGTCCTAGCACTTGTTCATCATTTCTCCGAATAGATGAATTGATTTCTGGTTCATTTCGCCATCCCAACTAGTGAATCATTAAGATTCATTTGTTGAATCAAATCTTTTGCATTCACAGGTTCCTTCGTCCCCACCACTTCGTACTAAATGGTTAGGTCAGAATTTTACAATGAAGCTCATAATCCAATTTATTTTTGAGTCAACCTTCTTAGTCTTTATTGGCCCGAAGCTCTTGAGTTTTTTCTTCTATAATCTATAAGAAGGATTCATTTCATATTTCATTATGTATGAATCAATTAGTATTGATGCTTTATTACACTGTCTTTTATGAGATGACCCATAGACCTTACATATTGGAATTCTATATCATTGATATTCTTTTTCTTTCTTTCTTTCACCCTTCCATTTATCCACACCCTTGTTCTGTATTTTGCTTTAAACTTAAAATGAAAGTTTCATTCTAAAAAAATTTCAGTTGCTATAAAGATATGACTGATTTAGCATATCTTGACAGGTTCTTTAGATCTAGATAATATGAAGTAATGAGTTGGTTTCTATACTACCGGGCCGGTGTTTTTTTAATCCTAACCCTAAAAAAACCAACGAGTCACACACTAAGCATAGCAATTATATCAAAACAA